AGGTTTTCGTTAGAAAAAGATTCTATAAAAGCAATGATAAATAGATACTAATAGAGCAAGAAAAGAAGGAAATAAAAAAAACATAGTATAGAAAAGATATCCAAAATTATATAGAAATCACTATCCTACCCTTAGTTTTTATTTCCTTAATTTAATTCCTTAATTTAATTGAATTTCGTTTGATTAGGGCAAAGTTCCTTAAAAACCTCTGCCTTTTTTAAAATATCCTGAACAGTTCCTGTAGGCTGAGCGCCTTTTTCAAGGAAATAGAGAATAGCGGGAACGTTTAAATAAGTTTGATTCTTGATCGGATCATAAAAACCCACTTTCCGAAGATCTCTTCCTTCTCTTCGGGATCGAACATCAATTGCAACGATTCGATAGACGGCTCATCGGGATAGATGTAGATGAAAAAGAACCCCCCCCCCTAGAACCGTATAGGAAGTTTTCTCCTCGTACGGCTCGAGAAAAAATGATTTGAAGTTTTGTCTATGGATAAAATTATAATAAATAGTAAAGGAATCCGTAAAAGAAATTAGCCTATAATTTAACTCATAGTCATTTTTATTTAACTTCCTTCCTGAAAACTAAAAAATCATTTGTACTCATAACTCAAGTTCAATAATTATCAAATATATTAAAGAAAATTAAGATATTTTTTTATTGAGTGGTCTTTAACCCCCCTTTTGTCTCGTTGAAAATCTATTTGGATTCTTTATTCGGATCTGTGAGACAATTGAAGCGGTGTTTCCTTGTTCTGGGATCCTTTATCTTTGTTTTAAATCATTGGGTTTAGACATTACTTCGGTGCTTCTTAATCCTTTCAAAATGGTAGCAACATACCCCTTTTGTGATTTCTTTCTAGAATCATACCGACGGTTGATTCGTGCGCGATACACTGTGGATCGAAAAAGTTTTGCGGTTCCAACAATTTTTTTTTGAATTGAAAATTTGCTCGAATCGGATCCTTTCGATTTCTATATCGAAGATATACTTACGAAGTTGTTCCAATTTATTGATTGGCATTAACCCTAGATCGTTGCTCCTGAGAAATTAAGCAATACTTTCTACTCGAGCTCCATCATGAACTATTTACATTACAACCCAATAAAAAAAGAAGGGTTCTAGTAGAATAGAACAAACGACGTCGAGCCAAGAGCACCTTCATTCCTATATAAAATAAAATGGTGGATGTAAGAATAAAAATCCACACCGGATCGTGTCCTTCAAGTCGCACGTTGCTTTCTACCACATCGCTTTAAACGAAGTTTTACCATAACATTCCTCTAATTTGGAACCAGTATGGAATTGATTCAATTATGGAATCATGAATAGTCATTGGTTCAGTCGATACAGAGACATAGTCATTTCTATTTTTTCTTAGCTACCTAGATAATAAATATTTTTTCTGAAGAAATCTTAGCAAGACCCGGGCTTTTTTTGTATGAACGGAAATTTTTTCTATAAATCTATATCTCAAAAAAATATCTAACAGAAATATCCAGAAATCTAAATATAGAAATAACATAACTAACAGAAATAACACGAATAAATAAATTCTATTTGACTCTGCCTGTTCAAGTGACTCAATAAGATAGACTGACCCATTTCCAACTTCTCAAAGATTCAACCCATAAGGAATCATTACAAATCTTGATAATTGAAAAAGTTTCCTACTTCGACATCATTATTTGAGTCAAGTTTTACTTTTACAATAAAGCCTACATTTAATTATCATAAGAAATAAGAATCTCTGTTTCTTTTCGAATAGAATTGTCAATGATTTAAAGCAAATAAGCTAAATAGATCGAACAATAAAAAGAAATATCATTGTTAAATATTTCAATTTGAATATTTTAGGGATGCAAATTCTTTTTCACAAAAATAGAAAGACTATTGTCACTGAAATAGGATAACAATACATACCCATAGGCTAAGCACTTCCTCGTTTTATATGTATTTTCATATTTTGTTTAACCTGAGGTTAAGTAATCTTTCTGCAACTGTGATCTATGTCCCATCTTATCTTTATCTGGATCACAAAAGGATTCAGTTACATTTGCATGTCATTTGAACTCGATTTAGTTCAGTTTGTGAAAAACTGAGATATGATTCCGAAAAGAATAATTCAAAATCAAAAAAGAAAGAAGAATATTCTATCCAATATTAGACCTTGAAACAGAACCTTGTTGAACAAAAAAGATGTATTCGGATACAATGGATATGCTCTGGGACGGAAGGATTCGAACCTCCGAATAGCGGGACCAAAACCCGTTGCCTTACCACTTGGCTACGCCCCATTTCTATTTTTATTGGACACTAATACTAATCTAATACTAATAAAGAATAATATTGGTATTAAGTGTTCGTCAATTCCAGCCCAACTATCTATTCTATAGAAAATCTTTCTTCTTTATTCTTCTTTATAGAATATATTATAGATTCGTGCTAGGATTTTGACATGTGTATATCTAGAATTCAACTGAATTTATTGATCATTACATACAATTCAATTAAGATATTGTATGAAAGTATGATTTCTTCTATTCTCCTTTGAGAATTGGAGGATTTTTGATTGAGCGGAAAAAGAAGGAGTTTTTTGTCTACCTTACTTTCTTCATTTTTCCTTATATAAATAACTCAATCAAAATGCAATTATCTCGACGAACAAAATGTCTGTTATGCTTAATATCTTTAGTTTGATCTGTCTTAATTCTGCCCTTTATCCGAGTAGTCTTTTCTTCGCCAAATTGCCCGAAGCCTATGCTTTTTTGAATCCAATCGTAGATGTTATGCCAGTCATACCCCTGTTCTTTTTTCTTTTAGCCTTTGTTTGGCAAGCTGCTGTAAGTTTTCGATAAGATCTTGAATACTATCCTAGAAAATTCATGATTTATTCGAGAAAAATTATAACAATTGATAAGATCAAATAAGTCTGGGAGTATGAACCTTCAATTCAAACATTGAAATTCTTGGCTAGCCGCAATAAATTGGGCTCGCCCCATTTCCCGATTCTAATCCTTTTTCCGGCGAAAGACCTTATTAGGTTAGGGTCCCTTAGAATATCTAATTGTGGGTATGAAAGTAATTTGTGATAATCAAAGACTCTTATTACAAATTTAAACTTCAGTTGAATTTCTGAACATTCTTTTCTATTTCTAGAATTCATTTCTTGGTGTCAAAATAGGATATGTGATATAAAAATGGAGGATCTATTATCTTTTCTCGTTTTTCTTTTTCAAAAAATGATCTTGGAGGTTGTGTAATGCTTACTCTCAAACTTTTCGTTTACACAGTAGTAATATTCTTTGTTTCTCTCTTCATCTTTGGATTCCTATCCAATGATCCAGGACGTAATCCTGGACGTGAAGAATAAAATAAAAATTTTGTTTTTCTTGCTTGATTTACAATTTTCTTAAGATTTTATTTTATATATTCATATTCCATACGTTTAACTAGTAAAAAAATCAAAAGGGGTTTGCGAAATTTGAAAGAAAAAAATAGAAAGTCATCAACGGAAACGGAAAGAGAGGGATTCGAACCCTCGGTACGAATAACTCGTACAACGGATTAGCAATCCGCCGCTTTCGTCCACTCAGCCATCTCTCCCAATTGAAAAAGATAATTACTATGTTACATTACACATCAAGTAAGGATTAACGAAAGTATTTCTTTCACATTCTTTATCGTTATTATATAATTAGCAATTCCATTTAGATGCTCGAAAGATCCAAATAGAAAGATAAATAAAGAAGACCTTCTTGCTTTTATTTTGTTCGAAGTGCCTTTTGGGCCTGGCCCGGTCAATACCCAGCCGGGCCTTTTTTTGTTCCAACGAATTCCATATATTTATAGGTATAGGAAACATACTCTAAAAAAGATACCCAATTTGGTATCTGTGTAAGAATTTCCATTGTGAGGTTTACATATACTTATCATTTTTGTTATAATGGAAATTGAAAGGATTAAGAATCAATTAAGTATGTTTTGTAGTTTCTTATGTCATTAGGCAAACCCAATTTGAGATTCAAATCCAAGAATCATTCAGGAATTCTCAGTCAACGAACAGTTAATGGTTCCCATTTGTCATAAATTTTGTGTCATAAATTTTGGCTTTTTTGAATGAAAATATACATTTGATTTTTCAATAGAAAAGTGAGGGGAAGTTTTTCGACATTGTATGTTTTGAGATACTATACAATAAATCGAAGGGGTGGTCAAAGAAAAGGGGAAAAGGGTTTCTTTTAGAATTTTTATAAATTTAGAAAAAAAGGATGAAATTAAAAAAGGGATGCAAGTACAATAAACTAAAGTTTAGTAATCCAACCCAGAAAATTTTATCTTATTGTGTATCGTTTTGGCGGCATGGCCGAGTGGTAAGGCGGGGGACTGCAAATCCTTTTTCCCCAGTTCAAATCCGGGTGCCGCCTCATCAACAAACGAATCAAAATTGATTATCTGCTGATATAAATCACCCAAATTTTACCCAGCAGAACAGAATAAGGCGATTGTTGATACTTGGTTGATTCTAAACATCTGTTCTGGGGATTTTGTAAAAGATTGGAAATCTTTCAATCTAAAATTCAAAGAAAGATTATATTATAATGGTCGAAGCAAGACTTCCCGATTCCCTTCTACTGCTAATGTAATGTCTACTGATTGGGTCTTGAATTTCATTGGCATAGCCGGCGGCTAACTAGTTGTGGAAAGTCCTTTATGTAATCTACATATATAGACTCGCGAGAATCTCTGAGTGTTCAGGCATTCAATCACTATTAGATTGGGATTGGATGGATAATTTACTTTTTTATAGAAAAAGTGAAAAAATTATTATTTTTTTTTGAAACCCCTCGTCAAGAGTATAATATACTATCTCCCAACTGCTTCAGAGAGACAATCGGGAAAGGAAAGGGTACGGATTAGATCAAATAGGAAATAAAAGTATGTAATAGATAGCAATTGATCTATTTGTACTTTGAAGGGCAACAAAGAATGGGCCCTCTTTTTTTATTACTATATGTTCCATTAGTAACATTCCTTTGTAGCGTCATTGTGTATTTTAGTTGTGTTTAGTCTTTCCCAATTAGAAATCATATAGGAATTTTTAGAAATGGATTTATTTGATTGGTTCATCAATAGTGTTCGGCCAAAATCCCTTTTTGACTCTGGACCATGGATTCTACTATTATTAGTGAGCAATACAATAATGGAATATTTCTATCATAAAGATAAGGGACATAATTGACATGGATATAGTAAGTCTCGCTTGGGCTGCTTTAATGGTAGTCTTTACATTTTCCCTTTCACTCGTAGTATGGGGAAGAAGTGGACTTTAGAAGCACTACTAATTTAGTTTAGGAATGAAACGGTATCAATTGTTTTATAGATCGTTCTGCAACGCATTTTTTATTTGAATTGAAATAATTTTCAAATCAAAATTTATTCATTTCGAAATTCCATTGGATTCTAGTGGAGAAATGTATTATATAACAGTAAAACAAGTATTTCAGAAAGAAAGAGAATTGGGTCCTACGTTAATTCCATATATGGATTAATCACTACATATATTGAAGATAGAAGCTAATATAGTATACCTAGAAAGTAAAGTACAACTTTATACACTACTATAACACTAATAGAGAGTATGGTAAGAAATTTCTTTCTTACCATACTCTCGGATCTCATAGAATACCGCTCATTATAGCCCGTTGATTTCATTTAAAACGCAAAAAAAATAATCCTTTTGATTTGATTTCTTCAACTATGGATAAGAACTCAGAAGTCAAGTTTCATTTCAAGTAATTAATTATTTTGACTGACTGTTTTTACGTAAATGATAAGTAGAAAAGCAGTAGGAACTAAAATGAACAGTGCAGTAGCAATAAATGCAAGAATATTTACTTCCATAATCTCAATCTCATCGTTTTTTTATTTCACAATAACTCGGGATTTAATCCCATAGAGATGATAAATCTTTCACCTGTCAATTCAATGAATGCATTACCTATCGATGATCTTGAATCGGATCAATATCATGAATAACAATATCTGAGCTATTAAATTAATTCGTCGTCGAGAATTGAATAGTATAACATACGAAGATCTTTTATCCATACCGAATCCAAGATTGGATTCCCGGACCAATAAAAAATTCCTTTATTTATCCTTCTTTTCTGTTCTTTCTTTTCTATAACCTACCTTAGGTCTTCCGTATAGAACCATCAAATGAAGTATCCTCGTCCGTTTCCATTAACTACAAAACGCCAACAAAAAATACAAGCGAAGTGGAAAAAGAGAGGAATTAGGTTGTAAATTTGAATGATCCAATTTTCTTTGGAAGACAAAGAAGTATGAGAAAGATGAGTCGCGGGAGAAAAGATGGAATATTCTATCAACTTCACTATTTTAGTTATTTTTATTTTAGTTTAGGGTTTGTTCTTTCTTCGACAGAATCCTGAAAAAAAGAGGGGAAACCCCTTCGGAATTAAATTATGATCTCTGTCCCTTCTTTCATTTCACATAAAATGGAGAGGTGAATTGATGTACTTATTGGATCCGTCGGGACTGACGGGGCTCGAACCCGCAACGTCCGCCTTGACAGGGCGGTGCTCTTGCCTATTGAACTACAATCCCAGGGAAATAAGAAGAGATCTAACAGAAAATTTGGATTCTTTTTTCTTCTCTCTTATCAGGTATTTCTTAAGAACAAGAGGGTTCTACCATCTGATAGTAGATTGGCGAATTTTTGGGCCGAGCTGGATTTGAACCAGCGTAGACATATTGTCAACGAATTTACAGTCCGTCCCCATTAACCACTCGGGCATCGACCCAACGCCTAATTAGACGTTCCATAATCAACTTCCTTTCGTCTCCCAGGCGGACTTGACAAATACATTTCACTTTTGATAAAATCCTACTCCTATGGTCTTGGTATACCCCTAGAGGGACTTGAACCCTCGTTTTCTCCGTGAAAGAGAGAGGTCGTAACCACTGGACCATAGGGGCACCAATGGACCATAGGGGCCTATGGCCACCTTTATTCATAAATAAACTAGAAATAATAGTTGCCGAGGGCCGGCCACCTTTAGGAAATCAAAAAGCACTACACAATACAAATACAATAGGGAATAAGGCCTAAGGCCACCTTAACTTAATATAAATCAGCCGAGGGACACCTTTAGAAGATGAATAGGATATGAATCAAACCGAAAAACTCGTTAACTTTTCTGGGGGTTAATGGTAATCAAACTTTACCATTAAACTATACAATCTTTCAACTTTATTTCATTGGTCTTTCTCGTCTTTATCTCTCTCATTCAGAAAGAGTTTTGCATTGGATCCAAGAGACGGTACCTCTGAATCAGCAGAGCAGGAGATGCAAAAAAAAAAATGATTTACCAAAGTCTGATTTGCGAATTATATTGAGCCCTAAATCATATCAAAGTCATATCAAATTATATATAGCCCTAAATAATACTGTCAACTGTCAATTGAGACAGG